ATAAGCGGTGTTTAATAGACCCTTCGTACAACCCCAGACGTCCGGTAACCGGTGGAACACCAAGTTGCTCCAGCGACGGCAAAAAAGAAGAGATGCCATACTCCTAGTGGCTTTCCTAGGTATTTCTCTATTTCCTACCGGCACCAAGTTCTCACTCTCGCGAGGAACCCTCCGAGAATTTAATTGATCAAGCACGAAAACCTCGTTCAACCAAAAGGAGTGCGTTCTACCCGCCTAAACGAGCCAGTGTGGAGAAACGTTTCACTCCATACTTCCGAAGGCAACTAGACCAAAGGGTGAACGAGTCAAGAGAGCTAAACGGAGATAAATAGGTGACTTTATTTATCCTCCGTGGACCCATAATCGTTTTGCAAACTCAAGAGCGCCAATTCGAGAGATAAAGACTTCATTGGTTCTATTTGAACAACTAGGTCGTCCAACAACTCACGATATTTGGCAGCAACTAGCGAGTCCAAGATGACTATATCGTCACCTAAGATTGCATAATTTCGGAATGGAGTTACTACTCCTGGATAAACCAGTTCCGCCGCCAGCCACACAACAAAGTGATGGCTTAAAGGTAAAGAGTGGCCAGGAAGCCAGGTATCCCAAGGGTTGTCCTGTGACAAAGTCAACACTACTACTCCTCTTGACTAATGGAGGAAGTAGAGAGAAGACGCTATCACCAAGACACGAACCCACAACGGATTCGGCCCTAGAATAACCAAACATTAATCCAAGCATATGTAATTGAAATGACCGAGGCCATCTATCGGTTGCTGACTTTAAATCGAAACAATAAGACTCCTTAAAACCGACTAAACGGTATAAAGGTCTTAATTGGTCGAATGTGCCATCAGTAGGGAGACGGCGTAAAACCGCCATCAACCACTTATGTTATGGTATGGAGCAAGCAACCTTTTCTTGATGCTTTTACCTTTAGTTCTTGAGTGAAGGAATGGAAAGACGACAGACCGATAGCCAATGCCGTTACCTGAAAAAAGATTCCCGGGCAGGAGATCCATTTAAAGAACAGAATTTCTGACGACAGAGACCACTAGAAGAAAAGAAACTGTTCCAGAAGACGAAGACGCGGGCGCTAGTAGAGCCCTACAGAGGGTAAATAGGCATCAGGAATGGGGAAGCTGCATATGAAGAAGGGGTTTGGGAAAAGCATTTAACCTGAATTAGTATATAGATTCCCAGATACGGATGATGAGGATTTGCGGAACACATGTGAGGCTAACATTAAGAAACTATATGTGTTAATCAAATACACTGGAGTGGATTTAGCTTGGGAATAGACTGCTTCAGAATCCAATATAATCGTCGGGTTCGAAACTGTAAGTGAAGTGATAAGCCAATATACAGGTGTGGATTTAGTTGGTAATTTACCTGGTTCAAACGTTGCTGATTTGGTTAACACAATAAAATATAGATTAAGGATAGCTGGAAGCCCACCCATACTCATCCCCGAAAACAAGATCTGAGTCAACCTCAGAGTCGGAAGGTGCGCCAAATGGAAAATGCCCGAACAAAACGACCGAGACCACTGGCCGATATGCCTAGGATAGCGGGCAAGTAAGTACAGGAACAGACCTGGAGTAAAAGGGAAAGCTGCAAGTAGGGTCAAATGCCTAAACCAAGGGGTCAGACTTGGTGAGGAACGCTGGGAGCCTATCCGACATACCCCTCACAAAAGAGAAAGATCGACGGCAGAAGCGGATATAAGGCCTTCAAGTATAAGATCCTAAGCTTAAGCTCCGACCGAAACAACAGTACGGTGCCTAGTATCCCAGGCAACAGTAGACAAACTGAACATGTACCGTAAAGGTATACGCTTACAGCCAGGAAGGTGCCGAGCGCTGACGACGAGTATAGAGATAGTAAAAAGGTATACGAGGAGGAAGAAGGCGATGGCTGATTGACGTTCGTAGACCCATACTCATCAGAGGTAAAATAGGCACAAGCATAAGAAGCGGTATATTCCGAGGTGTATGCGTTAAGCCAACTACGTGATGAGAATTGGGAAGCAGAATTGGCAGATTCCGCTGAAGCTACAAGGTTAGGGACAGCATGTGTTAAGCCAATGCGTAAGTGGTTTATTTAGGATATCCGTCCATGGAAGTTGTACTGGTGAACTGCAGAGAGTGAAGCTGCCCAAAGTACTCGTCGTAAACGTGAACGGTCGTACTCGCGGGGCGCCCCCAGGCTCAAGTCCTATCTTTAAACCACGTTGACGTAGCGACGCCTATATCAAAAGAATATACGAGCGAGGAAGTTTATAAATGGCTTTTTCAAATCATTGGTGTCAGCATGTTGAATGAGCTTCATCCCAACTTCAGAGTCCATTTCGATGATGATGGCTGGGGGTCTTCTTCCCCTTTTTCTTATTGGAAATCCTCTGTAAGCCCTTTTCTCTGCCTTTTGTTCTCAGGCGCGAAGCCCTATCGCTGACGAATACTTCGTCATCTGAAAACAACCGTTCTCCTCGTCTATCACTCAACCTTCTTTCTGTTGCTTTTCTTTCAAGATCTTTTGCAAACGCGCGGATTTGTCTTTCTGGCTTCTGGCCTACTCAATTGTGGCAGGAAGTATAAAAAGTCCTTCCCTGCTATAGGTCAGTATGGCCACGTTCTCTCTCTCAAGGATATCAGTGTACTCCTTCCAAGGGTAAAATCTCTAGACCGCATGGCAAATCCTGGCCTTCTCATAGCCCTACGGACGAGCTTGTCTATGGTGGCTATATCTCTCTAAGAAGGCAATGCCCTCCTTAAACCCGCAAAAATAAAGTTAAGAAAATGTTCAAATGCTCTGCCATATTGGTATGAGCGGCGTTAAACGAGTCAATACTTCCATGAGCATGACTAAAAATCCTTGGATTTCTTCATCCTGGCATGGGACACAATAAGGACGAAAGACGAATTCTCTTCCTTCTTTATTACATAACCTAGCCTTTATTTTTCCTTCCTTTCTAGCCTACCTCTAAAGTTCTCCGCTGTCACCTAGGCTCGAGACATGCCTCCTATCGTGCTTTCTTCCCTGCCCCCCTACTTCACTTAAGAATCCAAAGGTGACTTCTCTCCTAACTAGCTTGCTACCCGGGAAGCTCCTCTGCTCTGACCTCCTTGCATTTAACTGCTTTGGTATAGGGGCCGGGGGGTTCTAGGGCCTTCCTACTTTTTTATTTCCATGGGTAATGACACCGGATGATAGAGGGTGAGACCGAATGCTAATACAGGATGGGACCGAACGCTAATACAGGATGGGACCGAACGCTAATACAGGATGGGACCGAACGCTAATACAGGATGAGTAGGTATACCAATACTGGATGAGCTGTAAAAAAAGCTAAAACAGGAAGGGCTGGTACTCAAAAACTGGAAGAGCTAAACACTGGAAGAGCAGAAAGTCATAACCCCAATATCCGGAAAATCCCTTGTTATACTCAATTACATAGTAAAATTGACTATGACTTTAACTAGCACAATGAAATGGGTTATAAGTGGGGTGTTTCCAAAATTCAGTGATTATGAAATCGAAAAACGGAATTGGCTATATCAGTTCTGGGAAGAGTTTTATAGTTTTGCCCAGGGGCATGTTGCTAATAAGCCTTATGATGAAGGCACCGCTTATAAAAGATATAAAGATACTGTAATAACATTGTTAAATGATTTCAGAAAGGAACATGAAGTAGGGGGTCGGGTGATAGCAGAACCAGAGGAATTGTATAATCTTCAGTTAGAGATTGAGAATTTGACTATGCACTTTGACGAAGAATGTATTTTTAAGTCTAGTCCAGACATACTCAGGATGATAATCGATGAAAAAAAGGAGAGTGCAAGGGATTTTCTTCGATCGAAGCTTGACTCTGAGGATGATCTAGCCTTGATTGCTGAATTAGGTCAGTATACCCTAGAGGCGCTAATTGTCCATGTTCTTTGTGTGCTCTTTTCCTCTGCTGAGGGTAATATCATGATTCGTGTTGCTACCATGGTGGAGCAATTGGAAGGAAATACTCGGTCGCAAGCAAAAATAGTAAGACAACGAAGGTTCAAGGCACAAACAGCTGAGGTTTCTCCAGGTCCATCTCAGGATTCGGGCAGAAAAAAAACCCAATTAGTGAAAATGTACCCCATCGGTTCCGCTTTAGTAGAGTTCATGGAGCAAAGGGGCCTGATTTCGCTATCATCAGATAGTAGCGGCTCTGATCGAGTAATGAAGAAAGGTGGTTCCTATTATCTTCCTAATGCTCTCTATGTTATTTGTAACTTTGAGATCTCGTTATTACCTATTAAGCTAAACTTGCCCATGGTATTTCCTCCGGAAAAGTGCTAAAGATAAGGCAGGGAGTCTGTCTGATCTCACAGGTGGTTACCTAAGTAACCCTACTAGTGAGATGTATGATCGTTACAAGCTTTTAAGTTCTACTAACCTCCACAATTTCTATCTTGAGCTTAAAGAGCCAGATAAGCTATGCGCTATAATGAATTGTCTACAAAGTAAGCCTTTTCAAATAAAGACTGGATTTCTTATTTATCTAATAAGAAACGAAAAAACCTTTGTAGACCATGGATTGCTGGCTCCTGGCTTTGTTGCCTATATGAATATAATGGATTGCACCAGCAAACTTAGGGAATTATACATGAAAAATGATTATATTAGAGAGAACTTTACGTACAACGAATTGTTACTAACTTTACAAAAAGACATTCAGCGGGCTCGTTATGAAAAACTCATTTTTGAGTTGGCGATGGCCTATGAGGGTTATTCATTTTATTTACCAGCCTTTTTGGATTTCCGGGGCAGAATCTACCGGAGTGGTGTCTTACACTTTCATGAGCGGGATCTTTCGAGAAGCCTGGTAGAATTTGCGGAAGCTGAAGAGCATGACTTGTGTGTAGCAGTAGCTGCTACATGCTTCCAATTTCAGTCCTTCAAGTCTGAAAATGCTGTATTATGTTGGGTTAAGCAGATAAGTAAAGAACTACAAAAGAAAGGTATCTCCCCTACTTCTGATATACATCTAATGGATCCGGAAAGTGCAAAGCATTTGGTCGCGCTATCAGTTCAGGCTAAACATCCATTTCAGTTTTTATCTGGTTTTCTATCTGTCTATTTTAATCAGATTGACTCTATAATGCGCATGCCTATTACCCAAGACGCTTCAGCCAGTGCGTATCAAATAATGTCTTATTTATTACTTGATGAAACGATGGCTAGAAAGACGAATCTCATTCCTTCTCCTGAAGGGGAAATAGAAGATATTTATACCTCTATCCTACATGAACTGAACTCTTACATTGGTAAAAAAATAGAGGATAGCGCTCTCTCCTCGACCCTTATCGAGGTTCTCGATAGAAAGATTGTGAAATCTATCTTTATGCCTATAATCTATGGTAAGACGGTTATGAGCACAGCCTATGATATAAAGGGTAGTCTCTCTAGATACCTGACTCATAAGGAATGCTTTATGGTTGCTAACCTCTGCTTTGAGTTCTGGAAAGATAGGTTTCATAACATGGATTGTCTGATCCGTTTGGTCCGTAGTATAGGTTGGATCGCCTCATCTAGTGGCCGTTCTGTACAGTATGAAGTTGCGAACTTTAGAACTATACAGGACTATGTTAAAATGGAAGCAATCAATATATGGATTTATGATAGATTGCATAAGAAGAGACGTCAAGTAACTCTGAGAGTTGCTTCTGATACGAGAGACCGAAGGAAGACAGAGATCTCTACCTTCGTCAACTTCATCCATCAGAAGGATGCACATATAGCAATGAATGTGGTAGAAGCGATGCTTTATCTTAATGCGCCTATCTACACAGTACACGACAACTTTATAACTACCTCATATCATAGCAAAAAAGTGGCTCTCGTTTACAGCAGGGCTATGAAGACTTTGGGGTCTCCTCTTCAAATCATAAATACATTCATATATTTGAATCTCGTTCAACACCTTTCTAATCAAGAGGGTTTCTCCATTAATAAGGTAATAACAAGTGCACGTCTTAAGCAGATCTTGGATCAAAATATTCCTGAAAACATTGGCAAGAGTAAGATGAAAGCTTGGGATGAAAGGATCAATACTATAGTGAACTCTTACAATCACTATACTACTCTTATATGCGGAAAGTATTTAACCCCTGAGGAAGGTGGGAGGTTGCATAGGGAGAAATATAAGAAATTCTGTGAGAAGATGGAGAAAAAGCCCAAGATTCCCTTGTACAGTGTACACTATTAAGATGGCAGGGGAAAAGAAAATGAAAGAACCTATGTTTACATCAAGTAACTACATACGAACAAATAACTGCATACGAACAATGTTTTCAAAAAGTCACTGCATACGCACAATGGCATACACTACTGACCGAGTTCCAACTGACACCTTATTGAATCGCGTCTTTCATAAGGTGGAAAGTACATCAGTGCAGGATCCGCATCCATGGTTAATCATAGCATGGCATAACTTCTGCGATCCAAAACCTCAGATTAACGATGTAGATCTGCATACTCTCTTTATAATGGATCTGTTAAACCAGTTTGCTTACCCTTCCATCACGGGTTACGCTAAATTTGGTATTTTAATTACCATGCTGCGATCTTACGGAGAGGAGATCACTTTTTCGATAGGTAAAGCTATCCCCTTAACTGACGAGAGTGGTAATTTACTTCCAAAAAGTGTGGTCTATTCTCAGATATATAAAGTAATCAAACATTATTCTGAAATGTACGACGGGGATTTACTTGTTCGAGTCATGATCAGAGTCTATCTGGACCAGGATAAAAAGAAGGAAAGGCCAGCCCTATCTGAAGAAGATAGATATAACTTACTTTATTCAATTATTGAAGAGGGATTTGTTGAGACCGATGCTATAATAGCAAGGAAAATCCGGCATAGTAAGCGTAGCTATCCAAGATATATCACCACGAAAAAGGAATGGAACACTAAGCTGAGACCCTTCATTGTATCCGATCTCGAGACAATACTTGATGAGAATCAGGTTCATAAGCCTTATGCTGCAGGTCTCTTGATGGTTTTTCCTGGTAAACAGATCAAGGATCTTATGATTGATACCTACTTTAGCGAAGACTACTCAATACTCTATCCAAATCCGGAAGACTTTGAAAAAAGGAGTAAGAAGGTACTTACTGACTTGGTATTAAGGATCTCAGCTCTTGTTAAAAAAAACAAGTCAGTCAAAACGATTTACTTCCATAACTTTTCTAGATTCGATGGTATTATCTTGCTAAAGCACCTTGCATGTAATCACACGGACTACCAGCTAAAACCTCTGATGAGGAATAATAGGCTTTACGAGTTAGCAGTCTATTCAGGTAAAAAGATGTTATTCCGCTTAAGGGACTCCTTGAATCTACTCCCTGGTAAACTTAGTGATCTGGCTAAGAGTCTCTGTCCAGCTCTAGGCACGAAGGGTTCTATCAACTATAACGAAGTTACCCAGGAGAAGCTGCTTATTATGAAAAATGAATTGGTGGACTATATGAAACAGGACATCTATCTATTAGGTGGTGTGATGCAAAAAGCACAAGACATCTATTGGAATCTGTACAAAGTGGACATAGAGAGTAAAATCACCCTTTCCTCACTGGCTCTAAGCATCTTTCGTTTGAGATACTACGATGCCTCTCATTTTCCAATCCACATCCCTAACAGAAATGAAGACAACTTTATAAGAAATGCATACTACGGTGGTCATACGGATGCGTACAAGCCATATGGCGAGGACCTATACTACTACGATGTTAACTCTCTCTATCCATTTGTCATGAAGGAATACCCAATGCCAAGCGGTGCGCCAGTCTGGTATGGAAATCTGGAAGACAAGGACTTAGATGACATGTTAGGCTTTATTGAGGCATATGTGGTATGTCCGAAAACTATCAAGAAGCCCTTTCTACCCTATCGAGACAAGAATGGTATTCTCATTTTTCCAACTGGAGAATTTGTGGGTATATACTATAGCGAAGAATTGAAGTTTGCTAGAGAGATTGGCTACACAGTGATTCCAATCTCAGGCTACCTCTTTGAGAAGAAGGAAAGCCCATTCAGTAACTTTGTAAGCGCTCTCTTCGAAAGCAGGTTAGAAGCTAAGAAGTCAGGGAATGATGCGTTGTCTTATGTGTACAAGATCCTTATGAATTCGCTATACGGTAGATTTGGCATTAACCCTAAGAGCACAATAACCGAGGTCTGCGATACAGAAAGATACAAACGGTTAATAAGAAAGACTGATTTGATATCCACTGATGAGCTTAGCGAGAACCGCCACATCGTTTCCTACCATAGCAATACAGAGACTGATTCTTGGGATCCACCGAAGAACTCAGCTGTCCAACTTGCAGCGGCAATCACAGCCTATGCTAGGATCTATATGTACCCCTATACCTCAAGAGAGGACTGTTACTACACGGACACAGACTCTGTTGTGCTAGGTAAGCCACTACCAGAAGAGTTGGTTTCATCTTCAATCTTAGGTATGTTTAAGCTAGAGGACAGAATATCTCAGGGATACTTTTTAGCTCCGAAGTCCTATTGCTACAAGAATGAGAAAGGAAAGGATATACTCAAGTACAAAGGGGCTGCGAAAAACCAAATCAGTCCTGAATGGTTTCAGTCACAGTACGCTGACCCAGCTCGTAAGCAACGAGTACAGGTGGAAGCCAACTTCCGGATTGAGTGGTCCACTCTTAACGTCTACAAGAAAGACAAATTAATCCAGGTTGGGATTAATCAGGGGTCAAAGAGGATACCTGTATTGCACGGAGGGGCCTGGGTTGATACAGAGCCAATTGATGTCAAAGACTTGTCTAGACTAGATCACATTAGCAAAAAACTAATCATGTTGCTAAGGGCTGATGTAACACATCTTCAGAATGAGAATCTCTATCTCCATTCAAAATTATCTCAGAAGGAAATAGCAGAGAAGGAAAAGGGGATAGACGAGAGAGACAAAGAGATGAAAGAAGAACCTACAGAGGTCACTAACCCAACTGTAGACGAGAAACCTAAGACTGACAAGAAACCTAAGAAACCTAAGACTGATAAGAAACCTAAGACTGATAAGAAACCTAAGAAACCTAAGACTGATAAGAAACCAAAGACTGAGATGAAACCTAAGAAACCTAAGACAGACAAGAAACCTAAGAAGAAACCACCGTGAAGAAGACTCTACAAAGGTAAGGGACAGTACACTAATGTTAGTCTAAAAAATACACATCTAATCCTAACAGTCAGCGATAGTCTCTTACGATCGGAAGATGGTCAAGGTTCACAGGTTGAAAGGTAGTACGCATGAGATGTATTCTCGCGAGCCAAAATACAAGAAGAAAAGTGAGCACCGGAAGAAGAAAGGAGGTAAGGTTTTCCTTACAACTAGAATGTTTTTAGGGCCGGGGAAGCACTTCGGAAGCTTGTAATAAATAGGGAAGTCAAGACTAGGGTCTATTTGTTGGATAGGGTAATGGTTAGGGCCATTGCCTTCAGTCGGTAAATAGATTGAGGGGAGGTGGTGGGCTTGCTATTCCCATATCAATCGATGAAAGAGAACTAGGGAGTGGTTAGAAGAAGCTAGCTTTTAGGTAACCCTTGCTTTTAGGACCGGCTATACTACTAGTGACATAGATCTTGTGAGAAAGCAGAAAGTCGGGTGCCCGCTGCTACTTTAAATGTGAAAGGAGTGAAGTTATCCTATCAGTAAGCACTCTTTCTACTCTTTAGGAATCCCCCTGGAAATAGAATGCTGAAGTGATGGGTAAGCTCAAGTAATCCCTACCCTCCCTAGAGAACTGAGAAGAGATAGAAGTCAGATTAGCTCTCTAAAATGAGTAGAAAAGAAAGTCTAGCTTACCATTGAGTTAGCAGCTACCGGTCAGTGATCTCAGTTCACCCTTAGCATAGTAAAGGAGGAGCTCTCCCCCCCTATATAGCTGGGTCTGTCTAGTCTCTTACACAAGAAGGTAGTGATCTCAGTGAAAGGCTAGTGCATCAGACTGTTAATATTAGAGGGAGGTTCCGAATGATGTTAGAAATGGGGTCTTAAAAGATAGCATGGATTGCAGTTAACAGCTCAGATCGAGCACAACGAGAATGTGCTCTGATTTCATCCCTAGATGCATACTACAGTAGAGTAGACTGATCGGACGACATGCGATGCTATTGGAAATAGAATGTTTTTTAAAGATATAAATCAAGTCTTTATCTTCTGTTTCGGTACAAGCATTAGCCTCATTGCCCGGCATTGTTTGATAGAGATATAAGATCTCCCTATAGGTGGATCGCTTACAGTGCAATTTCAATGCATCGGGGAACAAGATGTCGAAGGAACAAGGAGGAAGAAGCCTCCTTTGACTTGGCTCTGTTGCAGGATATGCGCACTCACTCATCTCGAAAGCCATTAATGACTCATATTCCTACCCAACGGATCAACCGCAGAGCTCCGGGCCAACCCTTACCAGTGATTCAGGCCTCCCCTACCATTCTGTCCTTCCAGGAGTAGATGGATGAATGGAAAGCATGTAAACAGGAAAGCTAGACTAAGGTCCTTAACCTGGGGGTTGGAAGCCCTATTTTCAAGGGGTGATGGGAGTTCGGGTATGGCCTGGGTATGGCTTCGGTATGATTCTAACAGGTCCTACTCTGATCTCACTCTCAAGCTATTCTCTTTATAGACCTCCCTAGACTGCTATTATCTCTCTACACTGCATAGCTCCTAAGATATATTAGTAAGTCAACTCAAATGCCATAACTCCCTTCAGGTTTAAAGGCGCAAAGAAAGAGGAAAGAATCGGTTGATAGCCTTGACCCCCTTTTTCCCGCACTCCCACTACCAATGAGAGGACTGCGGCCTACTTGAGAATGGCTCCTTTACTTTGCTTGAAAGCGGCTTGTTTTCTTTATAAGAAGCTGTCTCCAGTTAGCCAGCCAGCAGGAGCTCGTTCATGACTCTAAGGAATCGGTAAATCTTTCCACTCTTCCTCCAAGGAGGGGAGGGCCTAGAAAAGCGCCTAGCAAGCATTAGAACTTCAGATCTAGGAAATGGAGGTACATTAGAGTAGGTTGAAAACTCGTTCTCGATAGAGCAACTTGGTCATTGAATGGACTTCCCACTAGAAACGGAAGTCATTCAGGAGCGAAAGCTGACTCTTTCAAAGGAAGAAGAAGCTCAAGAAGAGAAAAACAACCGATATACAGCCGCTATCCCTCCCTAAGAAGCGGCGGGGGAGAAAGTCGCTCGGTAGCAGACAACTCGCTAGCTCAGTAGCTTCAGTCTTCTACTACTAGTCTAATTGGTAATTCAATTCTGCTTCAGCCTGATCCGCCTTTAGTATTGGTAAGTTCCCTTTTTTAGTCTCTATCGCTAGAAGGCCCTTTCTTTTTAGTGAAAAGGAAACTGAAAAAGAGCTTCTAAGGTAAGCCCTTGCTTGTTCTTGTGCTTCTGTTCAATATCTCCCCTCTCCATTCTTTGAGTTCGCATTAACATTTCCCATTACTCAGTCTTGTAGGGCTTGTAGGGCATTTCTATGTAGCAAGAAGCTCTGTTCAATCGGGAACTGAAGCACGAAGAACTATCGATAATAGCGCCTTTCTTTTAGGCATAGAAGGCAAACTGGAATGATACCATCCGGGTTAAGCGATTGAAGTATTCATGACTTCCCTCTCTCCCGTAGTAGCACTCTATTTACTAGTACTGATTAGTACTAAACTCGCTTTCTGAAGGACTCAGTTAGTCAAGGAATCCAGAGATTGGTTCACCTGTTAGATGTTTCGATCTATGGGCTTTCTTTATATAGTAACTAGCTTTGTTAAAGAGATTAGAGAGGGGCACGAAAGAGAAAAGGTTTTCTTTTAAAGCTATGGAGTAAATTCAGAATTCAAGAGGAAAGGATTAGTTGTTTACTTTTATAGAAGCTAATGCAAGAAGTCAATCACTTTCTGTATCTCTTGCTTCTTTGGTTAGTTCTGTACGAGTGGCTGGCTCAAACTGGCACAGGCAATATATATATAATAAGAAATAGGCGGTAATAAAGTAAAGCTTTTGCCAGAGGATGAGTCTTTCTCCTCCGCTGTGAACGCTATTCTCTCAGAAGCTCAGGCTGTTGCACGCCTTACATCTCAGATTGCTCCACGAAAGAAGAATCAAATCAGTCAAGTTCCATGGGCATCCTCCGAAGTCTCATCTCAATCCTGCGCTTTCTAAGGGAAGGCTTTAGCTTTCCTATCGTAGGCCTGGGCCTTCTTTCTTGACCCTTTATCGGAGAGGCAACCGTCTTGTCTTAACAGTCCCGAGCTACAAAAGGGTGTGCTCATTAAAAGAGTTGTCCTAAATGCCCCTTTTTAGCTGTCGCTGGAAGTGAAGCAAACTCGACCATTCTGTTCCCCCTTCGTTTTCTGTTCCCGATTCAATCTTCACCTTTCCTGAATGAAGAAAGAGAGTGAAAGAGAAGATATCAGTGCAATAGGTACAGAGGGGAGAGAAACTGTCTTCGTTCGGTTCGGCAGAAGAAAGCCGAGAAAACAAATAGGAAGAGCACTAACTAATTAAGTAAATATATAAAAGCTATCACCACCTCGAGCAGTAAAACAAAGTCGTTATGGCTATGTTACTCACATAGACAACTATGAATGGTATTCATTGACAGGTGTGACCGCTTTCTAGTCGTAGTTGGTACCGCCCCTGTTCACTCCACATTCAGATAGTTCTTTTTTGAAGTCAACTGAATGACTGTCTCCTATAGTTTTGAAGCAGGATCCCTGAACTAAGGAAAGCAACTCTTACAAAAAAGGTAAGAAATAGGCTGAACGCCCATTAGAGTGTTTGAAAGCCCTGAATCCTTGCTCTGTACGAAGCTGTAGGCAGGAGTTAGAGTCCGTATCCGTACAACTTTCCAGGAATAGGATATAGTGTGATATCTGTTTTTAGCCTGTCACTGGTAGTGCGCGGGGTTCGCAATACAATAGTGACTTAGGTTTCTTTCTCTCTGTTTGCTATAGTCCATTAGTTAAAGTCTAATCCTTCTTGTCAGGTAAGCAAGCAGGGGAAAGGGAAGCAAGCTACGGCAGTTCCTTACCTAAGCCGATCAAAAGAGATGTGAAAAGCTATAAAGACGAAGCCAGCTAGGAATAGGACAGCTAGAAGGGATCTCTAGATCGAAGAAGGCGAAGCCTGACGGAACGGAATTAGATAAAGGCTGACCCACGCAAAAGGTTCTTTCTTTGAGTTCGGAACACTAGTGCAGCTCGAGAGGAATTAGTTGCTTAACCGAAGCCGGAGAGCGGATAACCGAGCAGCGAGCAAAGCAACGCCTTTAGCTTACCACTTTCAGAGGCAACTCTGATCGCACAAAGGCTCATACATATAAGGAGCCAACTCACCAGCCCAAGCTTAGTCATGCTCACTCTGACCATCGACCCTCTGCGATGACTCCCACACCCACTGCCCACCTGTAAAGAGTAATCTCAATCACCTCACGTAACTCACCTGTTCCAACTTCCTAGCAGGCCGGCGTCCCTGTTCTGGTATGTGATATCCCCTAAAAAGTACACCCCCTAATTTGGGCTGTTGAAGGCATCTCTGGGCTAATCCCGCATCTGAATCTATACCTATTCGTGCAAAGTCTTATAGCATACTTTTTCACTTCGTATCTTAACTGGGCACAAGCTATTCTAAGAGCTCTTATATACCACCGATAGTTGCAGTAGTCACTTCTACCTTTTCTTCCTATTCCTTTTGGCCAGCTGCTGATTCTGCCATCAATCCGATTATGGGCATGCCCTGAGATGAGACTAGTGCTACTCCCTGCCTTTATGTGCTGCTTCTTCTTTCACAACTCAAAAAGTGGATGTCTATTTGTCCACATCAGTCCCAACTGCGAATAGAGTCAGAGCGGTAATTCCTCCATCAACGGTTACGAGAACAGTAAGAGCATTGCTTTCTACTTCAATCAAGCGTTAAACTACTACTTATACTTAATAAAGAATCAGTAAACTCGCCCTCGCAGCACTTTGTTCACTCTCATAGAACTCTGAGGAAGTACGACCTATCGAGGAGGGTATCTTCTGTAAGCTCGAAAGCATCAAAGCGGAGAGGATAGAGACCGATATTACCAAGTATTCCCAAGGGTTTACATACCATACTCCGGTATTAGCAAGAAAACATCGAAGTTATTCCCTTTCTAAGACCGAGTTTCCGGCATCTCTCTTTGAGGAAGAGATGGATTTCTTTCTCAAGTCGGATACATACGCCGGATTAACTCCTTCTGATTCAATTCTCCTTCGACACCGGACGGGGACTTTTCATCGCTTTGGTCTGGTGCCTGCGGTTGGTGATCTACTCCCTTCATCGGCATTCTATATATATATATCGAATGAGCCAAGGTTTTTTACTGAAGTCAGTCTTTCGTGAGGCCTGCTTCGATTCCTCGCTCCCGGTGCCCCTTCTTTGGAATTTCCCTCTTCGAGTGATTCTGGAAGACCTCAAGGCACGTCTCCCAGTGTTAGTGGAATCGGTGAAGTCTTCAAAGGGCTATCTGGATGACAGGAAACAGAAAGAGCATTTGAGGAAATCTCTTGCTTCAGAGCTTCATTCTTATGTGGCTTTCTTTCGATGGTATGCAGACCTTAGAGAGGAAGAGAGGCGCCTCAAAATTCGTGAATCAGAATTGAGAACCGAGATGGATCGACTATCCGCGCGCTTGTCCGATATTTAAGTAGGGCTGCGAAGCTGCAAGACCATGAGCTCTTGGATTGAGGCTTTCTCTTTCTTCTGGTCTGTCACCACAAATTCCTTTCATGTTTAATTAGGGATGATGAGCCCAACCCTCCTGGACGTAGCTCTCTTAACTGGTATTCCTCCCCGCGGGACTCCAGCTTACACCGGTCTTGAATTTGATAGACCGAAGTATTCTGCGCCTTCGAACAACAAGGGAAGAATTTCCAGCTTTCGCGCTTTGAATTCTTCTGCCGCTTTTGGTCATGGCCTTGGAATATTGGGTACGGGGAAAATTACTAAGAATCCCAACAGACCTATCTAACTAAAATATAGCCTACAGTGAACCAGCTGTTCACAAGGATTGCTATAATGGCGTGGCTAAAAGGCATAGGCAGTCGTAGCCTTTTGGCTTGGACTAGTATTAGCGTGGCACTTGCACTCTGCTTGAACCGGGTTCCCTACTCTAATAAAGTAAGTGCCCCGAGGCTAGGTCTCAGTTAGTATAAAGAAAAGCCATCACTCTTGGCGCTGTCTCTTCAGTTGCATACTCTATTGCCTAGTCTAAAGCTAGTTCAGCGAGGTAGTTTACTTGCTGACTCGATAGAGTTTGGGTACGACTCAGCTCTTTGAAAGCTTTCACCTCGACTAGAAGGAAGAAAGAAGCCTAGAAGCAAGTCTACCTTCTGCCTTGTCCTTAGATAGAAGAAGAACAGGAGAAGCAAGAATGGCAATAACCGTAGCTATTTCCGCTTCGGAATTGCTACTAGAAGGGAATTCTCCCCGGGAAAATCTCTTTAGAGAAGCAAAGTCCTAATCAAAGCAGCAAGGTAAGTCAATTCTTTCTTTTAGGATAGATCTAAAGTGCCAGCGATTTAGGTGTTGGAGGAAAAAGGGCTTTTAGCCTAGGAAGACGACGGTGCTAGAGAATCTGTGAATGGGGGAATAATGAGAGTCGAAGGGGGGTAGCGGTCTAAGCCTCTTAGGCTTGGCACAGGAACTCTTCTCTCACCCGCGGGAAGGGAGTGATGTGACCCAGTAAAGTGCCCAGAGGTAGGATGAATTGAATTAGCTAACGAATCTTCCGTAATGCTTGCAAAGAAATAAGAAAGAAGTCTTCCGCCCCTTGACGACTCGGAACGAATGGGAAGAAGTGAATCAGAAATGAACTTATATAAGAGAGAGCGGAATAAGCGGTCTTGTAGGAAGGGCGTGGATTAAGGTAGTTCCCTCCCCCGAGGTAGTGAAATTCTTGCTCTTGTTCTCTTTGCTCCTGTTGAATAAGTAGTTTTCTTCTTAGATTTCCTTAGGTGGACCTATGGTTGGTTTCTGGTGGAGAGAAAGACTGCTCTTAGGTGTTCTCAGTCCCGATTTCCCGGTCCTAGAAAGATAAGATAGGTCGTAGCTTGGTTCTCAATAGGCTTGGAAGAGGGGCTAGTCGAGAAAGCGGCGCATTCATGGTGTCTGGAATCAAGGTCAATAAAATAAATCTATCTAGTAGGGGCTTAGTTCTATTAAAGATTAAGGCGAGGGAATTGACTCTGGGCCCCGAGGTAAGATATAGAGTGTGCTGCGACTGCCTTCTCTCTTTTGGCTGTCGATTGCATGCAGTTTTCCCGATTTCTTTCGTTCTCCTTTTCGCTTTATTTGATTTCCATTCTCAGATAGAGACTATGAACTCTTAGTCAGACTGTATAATCTAATAGGAATAGGCATACTAGACCTAACTAACTGGATTGCTAGCAGTGAGAATAGCCGAAGCTGATAACCCGATTGAATCAGCTCTTTTAGGAGGAATTCCCTTTGTTATTGGAATCAGGGTACAAGCTGCTATCGAATAGGCGCTCGTCTTGGTGAATAAGCTGTGATCACTCTACGACTTTCTGTTCAGCACGCTAGCTTGGCTTATGGCTTTGCTCCTTTTCTTCTGTTGTCGGCATACCGGTCTTTGCCTTTTGCTTGGCACGTTGTCGGAATAGGCTGTGATGCCAGATAGTGAAGTTCGAGGGGCCTTTCTTTATCACCGTAAGTAGCAATAGACTGATCTTAGCCCGAACCTACAGATTTACGCTTTGACGCCCGAAAGCTAAAGCAACGTCGTTCCGCGCTTACTGGCTTTAGGCTGAGCTTCTTCTGCAACTGGCTGATCGGATGGACTTTTGTTTAACTTACAGACTGACCGAAAGAGGCTTGCTCAGGACGGGAAAGGAATGCCTTAAAGAAAACTCCCACTTAATGACCTGCATCGTCTATTCTCGCTCGACCACTTGTGTACGTAAAGTATACGTGTACGTGGCGGACGGAAATATACTCCCTGGTAACTAACTAGGGGGATTCCTTAAATGTAATGTCTCTTTTCGGGTAAACACTGTAACCAAGCAAGTAGGCAAAAAGGTCTTCTGGAACACTAGCTTATCCCCTAGGGAAAGTATTCTACCTCGTTGGTCCTAGTAGTTAGTACCCTGACGTAACACCGCAAAATTCACTTCTTATTAGACTCTCTTCCCCTCTTGCAACAAGTTATCGTCCTCGACGTCCCCCATCTCCTTCGAGAAATAGTCCCACTTCTGATTGCAGTAAGAAAGGAAAAATACTGCTACATAGCCGCCCTTCCTAAGATGTCTTCTGTATTACTTTCTTGTGCTAAAATCATTCCCTCAGAAATCGGATCGTAACCTTCAAGGGAGGCTTGCTATGCGATATCCTTTAGGACTTACTCGACTCTAGATAGCCTTTGGAACCAATTCCATTAAGCCTAGTGACACCAATCCCCTTAGTTCAATGGATCAAAGAACTAAACACCTTTCCAATACCGACAGCAGCTCCCGCTGTTAGTGCAATTGAATAAGAATATGCTCCTAAATTTTAGTTTCTAGTAGCTCTCTGTCGTTGATCTCTCCTCTTCTCTTACTAAAAACCATAAGGGGAAAAAGGCGCTGTCATCTATTCAGTAGGAGTATACACGACAACCTTACCATCATGGTCCAGAGCAACCCTCCTCTGGCGACACTCGAGGGGCTCACCCCCTGGTTCAGTATAGTCGATTTCACTAGACAGCCCGATATCTTGTATCATATCCCATACTTGAGACTCATCGATTCTTAGATCAGCAGTGCATGCTATAAAGACCAGACCTATGAATCTTTCAAATGCAATCCCTGGATATTTCTGGCATAACCGCCGGTCGAACTCCATTAAGGCAAGATTGAATAAGACCCTAGTGATTTCCCCAACAATAGGTATTGAATCGAAGCGTATCTTTCTACCATCCTCATCAAAGGTCTCGAGATTTATAAAGCTACTAACCAGCTTATAACAAACCGAATCAGCCCCAACAAAGGACTTAACACCATCTAAAACCAGTCTGTCATCAATCTGCAGTAAATATGGATCCATGTTAATCCGGTACAATCTAGTCACCTTGCCCATGTCTTGAATACTTGAATAAAAGAGACCTACCCTATCAGATAATCTATAATTCTCCTTGGGCACGCTACCATAAGTAAACCGATATAAATTGATACTCAATGCCATGAACACCAAGACATCCTCTTTTTTAGAGGGTAAAACAACATTATAGTATGAACTATCTCTGCATGGATAAAACGTTAAATCAGGAAAATCTGGTAGCGTTTTTTGTAAAAAATATCCAAGATCATCCCTCCTTATTCTCATGAACCTTAGCGGAGATAGAGTGTAAAAACCTGAAAGTAACAGTTGTTGAAGATTACATAACTCCTTCTGAGACATATTATAGTTAATAGTGACTTTTAAATTATGATAGAGAAAATCAATATCCTCAGATAGCTGAACTTGAGAACTGTTAATTGTAGAATAAGATCTTCTAAGAGGAAACAGAAAACTTGTAGCCATTAATTCAGGTGCTTGAGAAGTTGTTATTAACTCAGGAGGTTCATATGACACCATACCCATTGCGAGATAGACTGCTACTATGATGCCTAAACCAAGGGCCACCTTTGCATTGCTAGCATTATTCCTTGCATCGCTAGTGCTAACATTGCTAGCCTCATCTGGGTTGATACTAGGAAGATTGATTTCCGAGAACGGATAGACATTCTCTAAAGCGGATAACACCTGATCCGTAATGTACTTATACTCCACAAAACTCATCTTCTTAAAATGGGCTAAATGATAATCAACATTCTTGAAATAGTCATACGGAAGCGCTCTCGGAACTAAGATTTCAGGAGGTACTGATTCAATTGCACCGGGTAGAAAGGTGTACCAGACTGTACAACCAACCCCCAAGCTAATAAAAACGATTAAGCGGCCATACTTACCTTTGTAATAAGTTATAAATTCCATGACTCTTTGAAAGGGGGAGCTGGGGCTGTCGGTCCCTTCTAACAAATGGTGTATGCCTCCCCTGATCCTGGTATTTAAAAACAAATCTTTGCATGAAAAACGAACCATTTTTTTTAAGCCGAGAGATGTAAAGACATACTCTAACATCTTTTTCACTTCATTGCTTATCCAAAATTCATATCTTAGGAACCGAGTATGCTCAGGTAAAAAGCGTAAATAGAACTCCATCATTTCATCTCGAGATTTCACAGGAAGTGAAGTAATAAATTTTTGTAGATCATTAATAGAGAAACTATTCACAGGTAATAAACTTTCTGGTAGACGGTTACTAGGAAAACTATGTAGCAATTCATTCTTTTTTACATGATCTTTTTTCTTATTTGTCGTAGGGGGAGTATAAGTTAAAGGCGGGATTATCTTAGGTGCCGCTCTTCTTAAATTAAGACCTCTCCGGTATGATAAGGCATCATTGATAGTTAGACGAACTGGTTCCGGTATGGCCCTTACTGATTTTTGATATCTATCCTCATAACGATTGTTATGCACCTTAAATGCATTAAAAAGTGTTCTCATTTTTTTCAATTTGAGTATGTAATTGAGTATAACAGGGTTTTTTCTCTCAGCTTATGCCTTCGAATCACACAGGACAGTCTATTCGGTCTCAATTACATACTCAAATTTTAAAAATGCAGGTAGTCTATTCTGTCAGACTGGGAAGTCTATTCTGTCAGACAGGGAAGTCTATTCTGTCAGACAGGGAAGTCTATTCTGTCAGACAGGGAAGTCTATTCTGTCAGACTGGGAAGTCTATTCTGTCAGACTGGGAAGTAGATTCTGTCACACTGTATGATATCGAAAAGGACCGTTCTGAGGTGTCATTACCCATGGAAATAGTAGACTCAACCAAGCCATGAGTGGAACTAGCACAAGTTTGCTAGTGTC